CTCTAATTATTCGACCTCATAAGAATAATAACTTATTAGGATCAAATTATATGGTTTTTTATTAGTTTTCCTAAATACTAATAGTAATAGAAGGAATATCTTTATTTTCCCATCCCAATATGAATACTAAAACAGTAGGTTTATAAAAAATCCGAAAGCCCCTTATCGGATTTGAACCGATGACTTACGCCTTACCATGGCGTTACTCTACCACTGAGTTAAAAGGGCCCTTTTTATTCAATTCCTGACTGAGTCACTATACGAATAAACGAGATATATGTACATATATTCTATATATAAGTATATGCAATAGACTCATAGTGGGTTGTGGAATATTCCACTTTTCTTTACCTCGTTATAGTTAAAAAGAAAAGAATCTCACTTTCTAGATTTCTCGAATCAATTCGCAATTTTTTGAATTTATATAGAATCTATAGAGAGAAAATAGAATAATGAAGGATTCATGATTAGAAACGAGGAATCAATAAATTATATAGAATCATGAACGACAGAAAGATCCGTAGCTATTTATAGATAAATGAACTATCAGGTGGATTCTTTTGATTCAATGTCAACTATGCTCCAACCTCGGATTGTTGGTGAGGAACCTTTTTTTATTTCGAATTTCCATTTATCTTTTTTTCAATATCCTAGATCAGGGAGGAGATATAGATAGGTATATATCATCTTAAAAAAGGTAAATCAATAAATGAAAAGTGGATGAAATGAAGTTAAATCTTTTCTAAAATATCAAATCTTGGATAAGAATATGCAAATAGACTCATAGTGGGTTGTGGAATATTCCACTTTTCTTTACCTCGTTATAGTTAAAAAGAAAAGAATCTCACTTTCTAGATTTCTCGAATCAATTCGCAATTTTTTGAATTTATATAGAATCTATAGAGAGAAAATAGAATAATGAAGGATTCATGATTAGAAACGAGGAATCAATAAATTATATAGAATCATGAACGACAGAAAGATCCGTCAGATCTAGTCATATCATTCTATTATATTGACAATTTCGAAAAACTAGTCATATTATGAGCATAGTATGGGTCGGTCAGGAAAACATGCCCCCATCGTCTAGTGGTTCAGGACATCTCTCTTTCAAGGAGGCAGCGGGGATTCGACTTCCCCTGGGGGTAGGGTACTATGAAAGGAAGTTGATCATGGATTCTAAATAACCTTAGAAGTGATTGTTCCTGGGTCGATGCCCGAGCGGTTAATGGGGACGGACTGTAAATTCGTTGGCACTATGTCTACGCTGGTTCAAATCCAGCTCGGCCCAAAAATGCGCTGATCCACCATAAATGGATATAACCCATTTGTTTTCCAGAAAGCACGAATACGAAGGAAAAAAGGAAACTTTCTAATACATACACCCCTACTTTGTTTTTTCTTTTGTCCTTGAAAAATGGATTCTCAAGCGATTGGAGAATAACAACATGGATTACGAGTAATCCGTGTTGTTTTCACTAAGCATTCAAGGGATTATCAATAAATATATCCGTGGATCTCTGTTACAACATAATAATTAAAAATAGATAGGCTTTGAATGAAATCCAAATAATATGGATACACTTTGTAGGGGGATTGTAGTTCAATTGGTAAGAGCACCGCCCTGTCAAGGCGGAAGCTGCGGGTTCGAGCCCCGTCAGTCCCGACGTCTCCAATATATACGCACTCCATCCCTTTTCCCCAAAGTGCTCTTTAGTTATTTTTTAGCATTTATCATCAAACAAATTTGTTCTATTTCAAATAGTAACAATTGGTGGGAGAGAGACATATGTGAATTAGTACAATTATTGGGAGCAGCATATTCAGAATTCCAGTAGATACTCTACTTCATTTTTTTGATTGCTCCTCATCCTTGTAATGTATAACAATACTGTATGTTTATGTTTTTAATAGTTTTGTACTAACATTATAAATAAAATGAATTAAACATAGTTACCCTGATAGAACCCATTCAGGTTAAACCCATTTTTTTTGTTCCAATTGTGTGGAATCTTAATTACTAAAAATAATTTCGTTCCACCGAGCAAGGGAATGAATCTTTTTTTCCTTCGGGTACCAAGAAACAATCAAAAAATAGTTCATTTTATGGGATATTAGATCTTTTCTACCACGATTCATCTTTCTCACACTTCTTTGGTTGCCAAGAAAACTAGATCATTAACATTAAAAAAGGAAGTTAGAACTTAACTTAACTCCGTTCTTTTTTCATTTCACGTCAACGGGTTGGTAAGCAAAAAGCGGACAAATGGGCAAAAAATACGCGATCGGGTAATTACAAAGGTAATAGATTTATGGTATATTAGGGTATATAAAGTCACGAAGCGAAAAACGGATAACAAATAAAAAATTATTGATTGAATCATTAAGCCTATTTTTTATTCGGTATGAATAAAGGACCCTCCTATGTTATACTATTAAATTCTTGACGATTAATCCAGTTGATAGCTCAGATATTCTTAATTCAGCATATTGATCTGATTCAATATCATCGCGATGTAATTCATCTGATTGAATTTACCGGCGAAAGATTGATTCCTCATCTCTATGGGATTAAATCAGGAGTTATTGCGAAGTAAAAATAAATAATTATATTATGGAAGTAAATATTCTTGCATTTATTGCTACTGCCCTGTTCATTCTAGTTCCTACGGCCTTTTTACTTATCATATATGTAAAAACCGTAAGTCAAAATAATTAATTTGAACGAAACTTGTCTTCTTAGTTCTGCTTAACTTAATGATTGAATAAATAAAAGCTTCACGTTTTGATTCTTAATGAAATGAACTGAGCGAACGACAATCAGACGTATTCTCTGAGACCTGATAGTATGGTAGAAAGATTAATATATTTCTTTCTACCATACTATTTACTTTTTACTCTTAGTGACGTATAGAAAGTTGGATTCTTTGGATTGATTAATATAGATTACTCAAAATAGTGATCTTCAGATATTATATATGTGCTATGAATTAGGTATATCGAATCTTAATATTACCCGATTCTAATTCTTTGTTTCATCCACTTGATTTGTATTAATTCCAATCAAGCTCAAAAAAGCACAAGACAACTCTTAGTCTTCCCGTTCTACTTCTTTTATTTTTTAGTTCAAATAGGAACTATGAATCCTGATATATATCGAAAGAATAAAATCAATAAAGTAAAAAGAAAAAAGGGGGGAAAATCCGCTCTTACTCATTGTCGCTCTATGTGGTAAAAGTTAGTTGGTTTATCAGTTTAGGAAGAATGAGGTTAGAATCTCTGTCTGTACCCCCTTCACTTTCGGAATACGAGCAGTAGAATCGTTGAAATATCTGTTTGATTGAAAAAAGGGTATTATTCATATAGTCCATTACTATACCAGACCCGAATACAACGGAACTTTCAAATAAAGATGTTTGAATTAAATAACAAAATGTAATAATTTAAAGCGCTTTACAGAACTATCTAGAAAACAATCGATAAAGTTTGATTCATCAACGTAATTAGTAGTACTTAGAGTCCACTTCGTCCCCACACTACTAGTGAAAGGGAAAATGTAAAGACTACCATTAAAGCAGCCCAAGCAAGACTTACTATATCCATGTGAATGATGTCCCCTATCTCGATAAATATGAAGAAATTAGTCCATTATTGTTCACTAATAATAGTGGATCAATAGTGAACAGTCAAAAAGGATTCTGACCCAAGACTCTTGATAAATCAATACACTAAATACACTTCGAACAAGTTTTTCTATTTGTTCTAGTAGAAACGGGAAACTTACGCCGACACAAAAGAGGCACTGCCATTCTTAGAAGTAGTAAGGGAATGGGATTAATTGAACACATAGATAATAAAATCTATTGTTTCTTTTGTTGACTTTCATAAGTAAAAGATATCTCCAATATGGAATGAGGATCAATTGTTCATACCTATCCTTACTATTTAATTTTATTTTGACTATATCCCGATTGCCGCGCTTGAGCCCGGGATATCCTATTTCATTCTTGGCTAGAGGTTAGTGAAACAAGTCTTTCTTTTTGCACTTTTTTAGAAAAAAGCCAATTACCCATTCAATCTAATATGGATTGAATGCCTACGCATTTAGAGACTTTCATGAGTCTGTATCCAAAGTATTTTCCTGCTCTTTTCACACTCACTAATTAGCTTGCCGGTCCGACTTAGTTCAATTTGTTCAATTTCAGCTAAGATCGAGAAGATCCAGTCAGTAGACACTATATTGTAATTGTATTTGAAGTCCTTCAAAAATTTTTTCCACTAGAACCTTGACTCTTAGACGCAAAGATTAAAATACTTTTGAGTTTTTAAAAGCGCCAGATGCTTAGAATCAAGTAAGTATCAACAATTCTTTTGCGTTTGTGAAGGAATAAAGAATTCATTGACTTATATATCGGCCGAACATAATACGGAATTTTGAGTCGTGTGTTGATCAGGCGACACCCGGATTTGAACTGGGGAAAAAGGATTTGCAGTCCCCCGCCTTACCACTCGGCCATGCCGCCAAAATGAGATAAACTAGACTAACGCTTTTCTCCTCTGGAAGATTACTAATCTTCTTTTTTTATTGTACTTCCTCCTTGAATTCCATTTTGTCTTAATACCCTTCCTAAAATAACTTTTTTCATTAGATTTATACCTTTAATTGATTGATTGTATAGTCTACCCAAAGACACAATGCCTAAAAACCTCCTCTCTTATTTCTTATTTCTATTGAAATGAAAAATGAAGTTCTTTTGTTTTTATTTTTTTTTTCACAAAACAAATTGAACCATTAACTATTAAATCTTAATTTTTTAATTATTTTTTGATTTGAATCTAATTTTTTACGTAATAAGAAAATGAAAATTGATTGAAAATTAATACAGAACTAATTTATATTGCTTCTTAAAAAAAAGATTTCTCAATTTTCATTATAACAGCAATTAGGAGTATATGTAAACCCTAAAAGAAAAATTGTTACAGGGGATATCTAATGGGGT